CAGTCCTCTGCTCTACCAACTGAGCTATCCTGACCCTTTCTTGTGCATCATCCTAGTAGAGTATTTGTATCTATGTCAATTAAAGGGACTAAAAAATCAATAAAGTATTCCAAATTTTTGGATTGGATAATGCTATGCATTGTGAATGACTTACTTAATATTAAGTAATAATCGAGTTAATAATCGAGATTTCTTGCCGATACTCTAATAAATAAGAAATCTGTTCCATGGACAGCATAAGATCCAAAGAGTTCTCTTCGGACTCCTTTGTGAAAGAATAGAATGAGAAAGCTAATGAATCTTAAACCCGTTGATGAAAAGAAAAAAGAGGATAAATACTAGAGTTAGGGAATAAAAGAGGGTTTTTATTGGGGATAGAGGGACTTGAACCCTCACGATTTTAAAAATCGACGGATTTTCCTTTTACTAGAAATTTCATTGTTGTCAGTATTGACATGTAGAATGGGACTCTCTCTTTATCCTCGTACGATTAATTCACTTTTTAAAATAAAAGATCTCGAAAACTATGAATTGAAGGATTTGATTACTCAATATTCGATTAGAATGGATTCACAATAATTCTAAAAAAATGAAGAATTTCCTATTTCATAATCATTCCTAAATTCATTATAAAAAAGAAGAAATAACATATAATGTTATGGGTTCCGTGATTAATCGTTTGATAATCCAGTATATATACGTGTGTATTAGATATATAAAGCCCTCCTTTCTCTAATTTAGAGGGAGTTCCACTACCAACACAACGTAATCAACTCGATTCGTTAGAACAGCTTCCATTGAGTCTCTGCACCTATCCTTTTCTTTTCCTTTGTATTCTAGTTTTAGAATCGCTTGTTTTCTCAAAACATGGATTTGGCTCAGGATTGCCCATTTTTAATTCCAGGGTTTCTCTGAATTTGGAAGCTACCACTTAGCAGGTTTCCATACCAAGGCTCAATACAATCAAGTCCGTAGCGTCTACCAATTTCGCCATATCCCCATTTTCCTTTTCTTTAAGACTTGAATTCCTTGTGTAATTTCATCCATCTCTTAGCATTTTTTTTGAATCGTTGAATTCATTACTAGACATAGTCTAGCAGTTCGTCTATATATGAGAGACCCCGCTTATTGCAATTCAGAATTGAATTGATTCTATCGTTGATGTATTTGCAATTCAATCCGAATCAATATATCCAAAAGTTTTTCTCTCCCCCACCCCCCGCCTTCCCCTTTTAGAGTATTCAAAATCATACTATAACGCTCGATATTCATTCTTTTTTTCTAATCAGAATTTGCAATTTCATTTGCTATGATTCTATGTTCTCATTAGTGAAATATTAATCATTAATTGTCAAAGCAAGAACTTTATGTAGGAGTGGAAGCCCAAAAAGGGGATTAGGAATTTATTTGGTAAGAGAAATTATTAACAAAAAAAAATACAAAATATCTCAAAAAAATGTCTATAATGATCGAATGAAAATGCGAAGAAATTCGCATTTTCATTCGATCATTATATCTTTCATATATATTATTCTTTTCTATGTATTAGAATTATTCGTGCGAGCCATATCAAATTGAAAATATATGAAATCCAATTCAATATATAAATTGGAATAGATTCTATTCCATTAGAAAAATCGATTTGAGAATTAGAAAAATAAAAAGAAAATTCAATGAATTCTATAATGATATTTAAGGATATCATCTAGTTAAGCATATCAAGCTAACTTTATGAAGTTCTAGTATTTTTTTTTCTAACTAGAACTTCGAATTTCAAACTAGTTAATAGCTAGGATTAATAATTAAGATCTAACATTTTATGGATTTCCTATACATATTTGTATTTGTTACACTATTTCTGTTATGTAAGCCCACTTAGCTCAGAGGTTAGAGCATCGCATTTGTAATGCGAGGGTCATCGGTTCAAATCCGATAGTCGGCTTTTTTTTTCTCTATCGATTTTCCATGAACAAGAATCTCTCTTTTTCTCCGAATTAAATGGAGAATCAAGGATCTATTACGTCGTTCTACCTTACAACTTTGCTAGATACAAAACAAAAAAATAAATAATATATATACAAAAAATCCACATGTTGATGAAATTCCATTTTTTGTGGTACTTTAGTAGATTTTACCTTGTTTATCCTTTAGTTTAATTCAGTTTTAATTTCGATTTATTGTGTAATGTAAATAAAATGAAATTGATTGTGTAAAATTAAATTTCAATAAAATAAAAAAGGAGTCTTCATGTCCCGTTATCGAGGACCTCGTTTCAAAAAAATACGCCGTCTGGGAGCTTTACCAGGACTCACTAGAAAAACGCCTAAATCCGGAAGTAATCTGAAAAAGAAATTCAATTCTGGGAAAAAAGAACAATATCGTATTCGTCTTCAAGAAAAACAGAAATTGCGTTTTCATTATGGTCTGACAGAACGACAATTACTTAGATATGTCCATATCGCTGGAAAAGCAAAAAAGTCAACAGGTCAGGTTTTACTACAACTACTTGAAATGCGTTTGGATAATATCCTTTTTCGATTGGGTATGGCTTCAACCATTCCTGAGGCCCGGCAATTAGTTAACCATAGACATATTTTAGTTAATGGTGGTATAGTCGATATACCAAGTTTTCGTTGCAAACCCCGAGATATTATTACTACGAAGGATAACCAAAGATCAAAACGTCTGGTTCAAAATTCTATTGCTTCATCCGACCAGGTGAAATTGCCAAAGCATTTGACTATTGACACATTGCAATATAAAGGACTAGTAAAAAAAATAATAGACAGGAACTGGGTCGGTCTGAAAATAAATGAGTTGTTAGTTGTAGAATATTACTCTCGTCAGACTTGAACTTAACGAAAAAAGGAAAGGTTCATAGAATTTGATTCCCCTTCCCCTTTCCCTGAACTAAATCGATCTAAGGGCCTTAGTTCGTATTTTCTCATTCACCTATCAGAAGCAGTAATTTGGTATAGAGAATTTCTATTAAATAGGGGTATGTATTATTGTTGGAATCAATTGTTATTTGATTTGATACATTGTGATCGGTAACGTTGATAAATTAAGAGAAACGGAAAGAGAGGGATTCGAACCCTCGGTAAACAAAAGTCTACATAGCAGTTCCAATGCTACGCCTTGAACCGCTCGGCCATCTTTCCCACATAATCTTATTATGGAAAAGAAACTGAGTGAATAGCGAGTTTTCGTATTCCTGCAGTACCGGTACAACCACAACCGCTCGGGGGTTCCATGGTTCTATTGGAATAATTCCTTTCCCATTTCCTAGGATACCCATGAGCAGAACTATTACTTACTATCTATTTCAGATAAGTGGAAAAAAGTCCGGGATTTTTTTACTAGGAATTCCGCTCCCCCGAAAAGTTTTAGTTTGGTTTTTCTACAAAGAAAAGGAGAATGAAAGAATTCTTCTTATTCCATAATAAAATAAAGTTCCATAATAAAATAAAGTAATCCTAGAATTCTGTTTGCATAACGTACGCTACGCCATACAATCGAAATAGAAAATAGGGTATGGGGTATGGGACAATTAATGACTTTGAAAACGCGAAATAGCTGATGAGAGAAGTTGTTGTTGAGAAATAGGAAAGTGGAATGAAATCCAATCTTAGTCAAATATTTCATATTTCTTATTTTCCAAACAGAAGGAAAAGGAGACAATTTGAGCTGGGCAGAAAGCCCCTATCTCTTTAGAACATATGGATCTATTTATAAGAATCGAATTAGTTTGTTTTTATGTTATTTTGTGAAGTAATGAAAAGAATTATATATAGAATGGGTTGGTAATTATGCCTAGATCCCGTATAAATGGAAATTTTATTGATAAGACCTCCTCAATTGTAGCCGATATTTTATTGCGAATAATTCCGACAACCTCAGGAGAAAAAAGGGCATTTACTTATTACAGAGATGGTGCGATTTGACTTATAGAGATGGTACGATTTGACTCTTTTTATTGTTTTTTTAGCCCTACACCTCAGTCTTACAAGAAAGAGAGGCGGTTCGCATAGAGAGAACAAAATTAGTAAAGGAAACCCACGCTTGGTGAAGGTGAGATGAAGTTTGGAGATCTAACAATTCCTTCTGTCGTGTATCCTCGATTGATGCAGCCTCAGATGCTTCAATTGTAGATTTGAGTATTGAGCGAAAGGTTACACCTACAGTATAGGTTCTGTATTACATACAGGCCAATCCTACTCTACTAGTACCAATAGGCAGCATAGGGGAGAAAAGCACTACACCTAGAAATAGGAATCAACAAGAGAAAAACTTTGTTAGAAATTAGCCCTTTCCTGATCGGTATCAGGGCTGGCAAGAATGGTTGGGACAACAAACAACCATCAGGTTTGTACTTTGGATACCCCTATAACCATCAAAGATCGTTGAAGTGGCTAATTCCTGTAAATAGGAAGCGTTGAGAACAAAGAAATTCTTGGAGCTATCGTTTTCCTCTAGCATTAATAGAATTAATTGGTGTTAAGAAAAAACCTCTTGCGGGAAGGTTGGCTAGAGATTTCTTGTAAAAATACCAGCCCCTTTCGGTTCATAATCAGATGGGACTAATTCGATTTTTATTCTATAGATTATTTCGCTTAGTACTATGTACAGAAGGGAGGAGCCGTATGAGATGAAAACCTCATGTACGGTTCTGGAACGGAGATTTTTTGAATAGAATGAACGACCGTAACGGATGTTGGCTCAATCCGAAGGAAATTATGCGGAAGCTTTGCAGAATTATTATGAAGCTACGCGACCAGAAATTGATCCCTATGATCGAAGTTATATACTCTATAACATAGGTCTTATACACACAAGCAATGGAGAGCATACAAAGGCTTTGGAATATTATTTCCGGGCACTAGAACGAAACCCCTTCTTACCGCAAGCTTTTAATAATATGGCCGTGATCTGTCATTACGTGCGACTATCTCCACTATAGAAAGAAGAAAAAAAAGAAAGGATCACATTAGCTAGTAAAT